GTGCGATGATTATACTCAACAAACCACAAAGACATTGGAACTCTCTACTTTATTTTAGGAACTTGAGGAGGCCTTTTAGGAACTTCTATAAGTCTAATAATTCGAGCAGAACTAGGGCAACCTGGCTCGCTCCTAGGTAGAGACCAACTCTATAACACTATTGTAACAGCTCACGCATTCCTTATAATTTTCTTCTTAGTAATACCTGTTTTTATTGGGGGATTTGGAAACTGATTAGTTCCCTTAATACTTGGGGCACCTGACATAGCATTCCCTCGTCTAAATAATATAAGATTTTGACTTCTCCCTCCAGCACTCACTCTACTAGTATCCTCTGCCCTAATTGGAGGAGGAGTAGGGACAGGCTGAACTGTATATCCCCCCCTAGCAGGAAATATGGCTCATTCTGGCCCCTCAGTAGATTTAGCAATTTTTTCTCTACACTTGGCCGGTGTATCTTCAATTCTAGGAGCATTAAATTTTATTACCACAGTAATTAACATGCGATGAGACGGACTACGACCAGAACGAATACCTTTATTCGTATGGGCTGTAGTCATTACAGCAGTTCTGCTATTACTATCTCTACCTGTTCTTGCAGGCGCAATTACTATACTCCTAACAGATCGAAACCTGAACACTGCATTCTTTGACCCTCAAGGAGGAGGAGACCCAGTCCTATATCAACACCTTTTCTGATTCTTTGGGCACCCTGAAGTATATATTTTAATTCTACCTGGATTTGGGGCCATCTCACACATTGTTACCCAACACGCATCCAAAATAGAAAGATTTGGAACACTGGGAATAATCTACGCTATACTTGGAATTGGTGTACTTGGATTTATTGTCTGAGCTCACCATATGTTTACGGTAGGAATAGATGTAGACACACGGGCATACTTTACTGCAGCCACTATGATTATTGCCGTCCCAACAGGAATTAAAGTATTTAGATGACTAGCTACCCTCCACGGATCTCCCATCAAATATGATACCCCAATTCTATGAGCTCTAGGATTTATTTTTCTATTTACAACCGGAGGACTAACAGGAATTGTTCTATCTAATTCTTCTCTAGACATCGTTCTCCACGATACCTATTATGTAGTAGCCCATTTCCATTACGTCCTAAGAATAGGAGCAGTATTTGCTATATTTGCAGCATTTAACCATTGATTTCCCCTATTCACCGGACTAACCCTACATAATCGCTGATCAAAAGTTCATTTCTACATAATATTTTTTGGGGTAAACCTAACATTCTTCCCCCAACACTTCTTAGGACTAGCTGGAATACCACGACGATACTCAGACTACCCTGATGCTATAACTAAATGAAATGTAGTATCATCAATTGGATCTATAGTGTCCTTTCTAGCCCTGATTCTATTTATTTTCCTTCTATGAGAAGCTTTCTCCGCTCAACGAGGGGTTATTGCTAGGCCCCACATATCTTCATCACTAGAATGACAGTACACTCTACCACTAGACTTCCATAACGCTGATGAAACAGGAGTAATTACTCAATAACCAAAATGTCTTTCTGAGGACAACTAAATTTTCAAGACGCTGCCTCTCCTACCATGACCCAGCTTATCGCATTTCACGACCACGCAATATTAATTCTAACTTTAGTTATTTCTATTGTTGGCTATGCAATAATCTCAATTATGGTAAATAAACTATCTTGCCGAACTATTTTAGAAGCTCAACAAATTGAAACTATCTGAACTGTTATCCCTGCTATTATTTTATTATTTCTAGCCTTTCCCTCCTTACGACTTCTATACTTAATAGAAGAAACTATAAACCCAAATCTAACTTTAAAAGCCATTGGCCACCAGTGATACTGAAGGTACGAATATTCCGACTACTCAGACCTGAAATTTGATTCTTACATACTTCCAGCTGAAGACACAACAACCGAACAATTTCGCCTTCTAGAAGTAGATAACCGTGCTGTCCTCCCAATTTCTTCAGAAATTCGGGTACTAGTAACCGCAGCAGACGTTATTCACTCTTGAACTGTGCCCTCTCTAGGGGTTAAAGCAGATGCTATTCCTGGACGACTAAACCAAATAGGAGTATTCATTTCACGACCAGGAGTATTCTACGGACAATGCTCTGAAATTTGTGGCGCGAATCACTCCTTTATACCTATCGTCATCGAAGCCGTAGAGCCATCTACATTTATGCAATGAACAACCTCTCTAGCAGAATCTTCATACAGGTAAAAGTTTAAAAAAAATAAAAGCTTTGGGAGCTTTAGATCAGGGATCCCTCTGTTACCTGAAGAACGCTAGTTAAACTATAACCTAAGCCTGTCACGCTTATATTGCCCTATGGGCGCTTTCTAATGCCTCACCTAGCCCCCATTAGCTGATTAACCATTATATCTATTTCCTGATTTACTCTATTAGTACTGGCTATCTCTATATGATGACACCAACCCCTGCAGTTCAAAGCCACATCTATAAAACAACAATTACCATCTTTCTCCCAGTGAAATTGGTCAATATCTAAGTAACGCCTATAAAGTCAAAAAGAGACATTGGTCTTGTAAACCAAAGATTGATTTATTATCTATGGGCTATGACCAGACCTCTTTTCCTATTTTCAATTTCAGGACTTATTTGCCTGTTTGTGCTCTCTCTTCAACGGAAGCATCTTTTAATATCTCTTCTTACCCTAGAAGCATTTATTCTATCTATAGCAATCCTAATCCCTATATCTATTATATTCCAAAATCAAGTTAATGGAATATTTGCTATTGTTCTTCTCACCATAGGAGCATGCGAAGCAAGACTAGGACTATCTTTGCTAGTATTAATAACCCGGTCTTATGGTAACGACCTACTGAAATCCATTACTAAAAATTTATGTTAAAAATCATTCTTCCACTAATCAGACTAACTCTTATCTCAAAAATAAAAGCCAGAAAATTCAACACACAAGTTATTTTAGCCCTTCTAACTCTTCTATCCATCCAAATAATAACTAAACCAATCCATATATTTAATGCAACCATGTTTTCCGATCCATTAAGAGCCCCCTTAGTAACCCTTTCTCTTTGAATCACTATATTAATAATTATAGCAAGATTTAAACTTATCCAAAATTCTAACAGAGAGTTTACATTTATAACAACCGTTCTAAGCCTCTGCACAATTTTACTCCTAACATTTTGAGCCAGCTCTTTTTTATCTTTTTACCTATTTTTTGAGGCCTCCTTAATTCCTACCGCTATCTTAATCCTGGTATGGGGATACCAACCAGAACGATTACAAGCCAGATTCTACCTGATATTATACACAGTATTTGCTAGACTACCGTTACTGCTTAGAATTATATTAATTAAAACCTCTAATAACCACCTGTCATTACTAACTACTCCTATGACACCCCCAAGAATTCTCACATATGAATTATGATGAATCATTACTATCCTAGCATTCATAGCAAAAATGCCAATCTACGGTGTTCATTTATGGCTCCCAAAAGCTCATGTAGAAGCCCCTGTCTCAGGCTCCATGGTTCTTGCAGGGATTCTCCTAAAACTAGGAGGATACGGTCTATTACGGTTCTCTTATTCTTTCCAACACATTAATATAAAACTAACCTCCTTTTTACTTCCAATAACTTTATTTGGAGCATTCATAGCAAGAATCATCTGTATCCGCCAATCAGACCTTAAATCCTTAATTGCTTACAGGTCCGTGAGACACATAGGACTAATGACCGCTGGAATTATAACAAACAATAGTTGGGCCTGACAAGGAGCACTAATAATAATAGTCGCCCATGGCCTATCATCCTCTGGCCTATTTGCTGTAGCTAACATGACATATGAAGCCACTCATACCCGAAGAATTTTTTTAACCAAAGGAATGTTAAATATTTTCCCTTCCATAACAATGCTCTGATTTCTCTTGTCAGCAGCAAATATAGCAGCCCCTCCTTCCATTAATCTCATAAGAGAAATCATACTAATAGCAGGAATCTTAAACATCTCTCTAGCTAGAGCCCCTCTACTTATTATTATTGCATTTATAGGAGGAGCCTACACACTACACCTATATACAGCATCTCAACATGGTAATCCACCGTCTTTTATAAACCCTATATACCAGCCAATCCCACGAAACACACACACCATTTTCCTACATGTGCTCCCTGTATTTATACTTATCCTCTGCCCAGAAACCATCTCAAACTGAGCTATATAGATAGTAGAGTAAGCTAAGTCTAAGCTATTGGGTTCATACCCCAGCAATGAATATAATTTCCTCTACTACATAAATAAGTAGAAGCCAAGAAGGCACCTATCTGTTAATTAGGCCTGAGCCCAAGTGGGCCTACTTATCTACTTTTTAGTATAACTAAGTACATTTTCCTTCCAAGAAAAAAGTTTGTAAGCAAAAAAGTAACATGATATCTACCTTTCCACATTTATTTCTTTTTTCATCTACTATAGTTCTAGGAACAATAATTTCTCTTTCAAGATCTAACTGAGTTATAATTTGATTAGGAATAGAACTTAACCTTATATCCTTTCTGCCTCTAATAACCCTATCAAAACAAAACCAAGAAAGTGAAGCAGCAATCAAATATTTCCTAGCCCAATGTTGAGGGGGAAGCTTTTTCCTTCTTGGAATAACTCTTTCCTATTTCTTTCCTAGACAACTAAAGATTATCCCTGTTCTAATTATCTTAGTTTCTCTTATAATGAAAGCTGGAATAGCCCCCTGTCATTTTTGGTTTCCAAGCGTAATGAACTCTATGTCTTGAACACTATGCCTTTTATTATCTACCTGGCAAAAGATCACTCCACTTCTTCTACTATTCACCTTTGCTAATTCTTCCGCTCTACCTATAATAACTTTATTAGGAGCCACAAGAATTATTGCAGGATCTCTAGGAGGAATCATACAAACACAAGTACGGCCCCTCTTAGCCTATTCCTCTATCAGACATATAGGATGGATGACTGTCATTAGCCCCTTTTCTATATCAATAGCAATTTTATACCTGACAACCTATATTATTATAACCACCCCAATTATAATCCTCCTGGCACAGTCCAACGCTCTTTCCACTAAATCTACTACTCTGATTTCTTCAATGGGACAAACTAATTCCCTTTGATTCTTTCTAATGATTTTATCTCTCGGTGGAATGCCCCCAACAACGGGATTTATAATTAAACTAATTGCAGTGGAAACCCTTGTCAATAATTCCATAATTCTACCTACAATTGTATTTTTAGTAGCTGCAACAGTAAATCTCTCTTTCTACCTAAATTTAGTGTTTTATACCTACATCTCTTCTACATTTGTATCTCTAAAACATGCATACGAACCAAAAACCGCCATCCCTATCTCTATGTTTGCAATTTCAATGTTTTGGCTAATTCCCCTAACCTCATTAATCTAGTAAGATGGCTGAGATATAAGCAAAAGATTGTAAACCTTTAAACGGACCTAGTCCTCTTACTACAATAAGTTGGCAGATTAGTGCATTTGACTTAGGATCAAAACAAAGGGGATCGCCCCCTACTTATTATCCCAGCCCTCTAATTTAAAACAGAATAGATGATTTGCATTCATCCAGTGGAATACTTCCGAGTGCTAAGGCTTTTGTTACGGTAACATATGTCCTTGAACGCCATAATTAGATGTTCGACTCATCTAAAGCCTTTAAAGTAAAGATGGCAGATTAGTGCAAAAGGTTTAAGCCCTTTATATGAAAAGATTTTTCTCTTTACACATGTCTATCTCTTTTTCCATCGCCATAATCCTAAACATAGTAGGAGCTATACTAGCAATAGCCTTCTTTACCCTCCTAGAGCGAAAAACTCTAGGGTACATACAACTACGAAAGGGGCCTAATAAAGTAGGAATTGCCGGAATTCCCCAGCCATTCGCAGACGTACTAAAATTACTTACAAAAGAGCAAACATCTCCTTCTGTATCTAATATTGCCCCATTCGTCGGCGCACCAATTTTTGCCCTCATTTTAATCTTGATATTATGATCTTTATACCCCCACAAATACAACATCTTAATACTCCCCTTTGGAATTGTGCTATTTTTAGCAGTCTCTAGTATAAACGTTTATCCTACACTAGGGGCGGGCTGAACTTCTAACTCGAAATACGCCTTATTAGGAAGGTTACGTAGGGTCGCCCAAACTATCTCCTACGAAGTAAGAATAACCTTAATTCTATTAGCTATACTTTTAATTCTTCAAACTTTCAGATTTAATGCTATTATTATAACACAAATGTCATGACCCCTACTAATAATCCCTCCCCTTACCGTAATCTGATTTATCACAAACCTAGCAGAAACAAACCGTGCACCTTTTGATTTCGCAGAAGGTGAATCAGAAATTGTGTCCGGGTTTAATGTAGAATACGGAAGAGGAGGATTTGCCCTAATTTTTATAGCAGAATATATAAGAATTATTGTGATAAGACTATTTACCGCAGTATTTTTAGCCCCCTTTATCCCAAGAATTTTCCTTAGTCCTATGTGGGTATGTGCTATCACAGTATTTGTCAGAATTCTCTTCATTTGAGCACGAGGATCCCTACCACGGATGCGATACGATCGCCTAATATCCTTAACCTGAAAAATATTCTTACCCTTTGCTCTAGGAACCCTAGTAATTTTTATGCCATTGATGTTTCTTTTACTATCTTGATAGCGCGCCAGACGAATGGATAATCTTGATGTGGTTAATTATGTGAATATATTTCTCCGCTATCTCTTTTGAAAGCTAATCTAGCATTGAGCTTTTAACTCAAAGATAGTTATAACTATAACTCAAAAGAATCTCAATAATAATAATTCCTATAATAATCAGACTTATTTTACCTCCCGTAGTATTTGCTCTAGCGTTTTGTCTAGCTGCACGATCCTCTGCAGACCGAGAGAAAACCTCCCCTTTCGAATGTGGGTTCGACCCACACAAGACAGCACGACAACCTTTTTCTCTCCGATTTTTCCTATTGGCAGTAGTTTTCCTTGTATTTGATATCGAAATTGTACTACTACTCCCAATCGTAATAGAAGCTACCTCTAAGACAGTTGTATATGGAAGAATTATCTTCCTATTAATTTTAGTAATTGGACTACTTCATGAATGGCGAGAAGGCTCCTTAGACTGAACCTCATCAACAAAACAATAATATTTTCTGTTAAATATTGTAATAATCTTAGCTACCAAACTAATAAATAATATTACAAACAAATAATGATTTGATTCTGGTCAATAAATTAATTCTAGCAAACCACACACATGCAAGAACTCTCGAACCCGTAACATTTTTATTCTCTCTAAAAGAACCCTCCCTAAAGATTAAAATTTTATGATCTTATCTAATGATACGCCTGCAGTGATGAAATCTAATCAATATCAGCCATTATGAATTGGAAATAGCCCCAAAAACAGACAAACCTTGTGCCAGCAGTCGCGGTTACACAAGATGTTTAAATTAATTAATTCATGCCTGCAATATATAAAAAAATAGAAATATCTTAACCCCCTCAAAAGTATAATTTAAACAGGGGTAACAAACTAAACATTCCTAATATCTTATATTGCGAAAGCCTAGACTAAAACGGGGATTAGATACCCCCTTATCCTAGCCGCAAATCAAAGGCCGAGCACTACGAACACATGTTTAAAACTCAAAGAATTTGGCGGTGTCTTAACCTCCCAGGGGAACCTGTCCATTAAATCGATAATCCACGAAAAATCAAACCTCGCTTTGCCATCAGCCTGTATACTTCCGTCTTCGGTCACCCTGAAAAGGAGTGACCAATAAAATAACTCATTTTCACGTCAGGTCAAAGTACAGCCAATAGCAAGGATGAAGATGGGTTACAACCTTAACCAAAGAAAATGACCTTCGGGCCAACGAACACACTATGAAAAACTGTGATTGAAGGAGGACTTGGCAGTAAAGCTGAATAAATTTTCGGCTTGAATAAGGAAATCTAAGACATGCACAAATCGCCCGTCACTCTCCCCCAAAGGGGAGAAAAGTCGTAACATAGTAGGTATAACGGAAGTTGTACCTAACCAAACCTCTCCCCAATCCTGGGAACCTTTAAACCTCTCACCAATAAACTATTACACAAAATCTAAACCATACAAAAAACATTCACTATCTACCCCAAACTCCCAAAAACCGCAAGGGACAATTAAAATATTTACAAGTAGTAATTCTATACGTACCTTTTGCATCATGGCTTAACAAAACCAAATGTAAACCAATAACCCCGAAAATTGTGCGAGCTATAAAATATTTGTTAAGAACTCACCTATTTCTATGTCACCAGAACAGGAAAAATATTCTATAGAGGCTACATACCTTCCGCGCCAATTTATAGCTGGCTTTTCACTAACTCTGTCTAAGCAGAAAAATTAGGTATAACAGACCTAATTTTACAAAGGAAAGGGGCAAAGCCTTTTCCTAAAATCTACCTTCTTCATATAAAAATTATGCGTAGGCCTACCAGCAGCCCTCGAAAAACAGAGCGTTACCGCCCCCATAAATAAAAATAAATAGAAACCATAGTGACCCACAAAGTGAAATATAAGATCCAACACATGATCTTACAAACACTGTTAAGACTAGTATTGAAATATATAAAAATCCCTTTACTTAATATCTCTTTAAGGAACTCGGCAAAAAATTTTTCCGACTGTTAACAAAAACATTGCCTGTTGAAATACAAATTTCAGGTAATTCCTGCCCAATGAAAATTTTAAATGGCCGCGGTAAACCGTGCAAAGGTAGCATAATCATTTGCCTCTTAATTAGGGGCTGGCATGAACGGATTAAACGAGAAAAAAGCTGTCTCAAAGAGAACACTAAAACCTATCCTTTAGGTGAAAAGACCTAAATAAATATAGAAGACAAGAAGACCCTATCGCGCTTTATTTACACTTTCGCCCTCAAGAGAAAGAAAAATTTGGTTGGGGCGACCCATGACACCCAAAAACGTCTATCACCTATAAGACTTACAAGTCTACTTAATGACCCTATTAAGATTAAAGAACAAGTCACCGTAGGGATAACAGGCTAATCCCCTCCTAGAGCCCAAATCGACGAGGGGGGTTGGCACCTCGATGTTGGCTTAGGGCATCCTTTAGATGTAGCCGTCTAAAAAGGCAGGTTTGTTCAACCTAATCCGCCCTACATGAGCTGAGTTCAGACCGGCGTAAGCCAGGTCGGCTTCTATCTCTATAACGAAAATTATTAAATAGTAGTACGAAAGGACCCTAACATAATTAAAAATTAATGAAACAAGAAACCATATAAATTCAAATAAATCGTTCCAATAAAATACAAGATGTAGTATATTAAATTACTTTTCACTTACACTGAAAAAACGGCAAATGCCCGTCTTGCAGGCTATTATGCTAATAATTAGGGCTTCTAACCCAAATTTGATTGGTTAAATTCCAGTCATAGCCTTCCGCTGTGACCCAGAATACAAGAAATATTAAAACACAACAGCTATGCTTCGACACCCTTTCCACTTAGTAGAACTAAGCCCTTGACCCTTAACAGGATCAATTGGGGCATTTACATTAGTAATCGGACTTACCAGATGGTTTCACAATTATGGAACTTTACCACTAATTTTAGGTCTTGTATTAATTATTGCAACAATACTTCAATGATGACGAGATGTTATTCGAGAAGGAACCTACATAGGGTTCCACACATCATATGTTACTAAAGGCCTTCGATGAGGTATAATTCTATTTATTGCCTCTGAAGTTCTTTTTTTCTTTGCTTTCTTCTGAGCATTCTTTCATAAAAGCCTTGCACCAACCCCAGAGCTAGGATGTATATGACCACCAACAGGAATTGAACCCCTAAACCCTTTCTCAATCCCTCTTTTAAATACCGCAGTACTTCTGGCCTCAGGAGTTACAGTCACATGGGCACACCATAGACTAATCGAACAAGACAAACATAACACAACAGCTGCCCTCCTATTAACCGTGATCTTAGGAGCATACTTTACATTCCTCCAAGCGGGTGAATATATTGAAGCTCCTTTCACCATCGCAGACAGAGTCTATGGGTCCACATTCTTTGTAGCCACCGGATTCCACGGACTACACGTACTAATTGGATCCTCTTTCCTATTTGTCTGCCTACTACGAACAACTGCAAACCATTTCTCCAGAGGGCACCACTTCGGTTTTGAAGCCGCCGCATGATACTGACACTTCGTAGACGTAGTATGAATTTTCCTATATTTATGCATTTACTGATGAGGCTCATAAAACCCCATCAACAAAGAAATCAAAAAATACTCAACACTTTAAATTCAAAAACTCAAAAGGGGTACCCCTTTTGATATTATTTAATTAAAATTGCTCCCCCTATAACAAGGCAAAACTAAGAAAATAAATTGTACCCTCTGCTGGCCTGCTTTTAGTAATAGAGATAAAATTATTAATCTTTTTTCAATATTTTTGCAATAATGCCCCACATCAGCAAATCCCCTAAATACCTTATACTTCATCAACAAAACAACAAATTTGTTTCACTTACATTAAAACATATTACAAAATGGTGTAATGTGCACATAGATCTTTGGCATCTAAAGATAGCGATCTCTCGCTAATTTGTAAATGTCCCTATCTTTCACTCTAATTCTTTCTATATCTTTAATTTGCTCATTATTCCTAGCCACTAGCCCCCTAACTCTTGGAATCTGAGTGCTAATTCTAGCATTAATAATTGCCACAACCATAGCCCTGGCACTAAGCTCCTGGTTTGGGATGATTACATTTCTAATCTACGTTGGAGGAATAATAGTAATATTCTCATACTTTGCAGCTCTCTCCCCTAACCAACAACTAAACCTGGGCCCTATGGCTAAAACAACCCTAGCAACCCTACTCCTACTTATAACAACCCTAAAATTTTTTGCGCCCCCTTCTCTGTCACCTTTCTCCTCTACACCCAAACTTACATTCATGTATCAGCCAGAAAATCTGTCCCTGTTAATTTTCTTTGGCTCAATTTTATTCTTTGCTCTCGTCGCCGTAGTAAAGATCTCACGGCGAGAAAGAGGGCCACTTCGACCATTTAAATAGCATGTTCAAACCCTTTCGACAAGAACACCCCCTTATTAAAATCCTAAATGGATCCCTAATTGACCTGCCCGCCCCAAAAAATCTCTCTATTTGATGAAATTTTGGGTCTTTACTAGGCCTATGTCTAATCATTCAAATTCTCACAGGACTGTTCCTAGCAATACACTACGCGCCTCACGTAGACCTGGCGTTTAGCTCAGTGGCTCACATTTCTCGAGACGTAAATTACGGCTGACTACTCCGAGCAACCCACATCAACGCAGCCTCCATATTCTTCGCATGTATTTACCTCCACGTTGGACGAGGATTATACTACGGATCATTTCGATACATCGAAACATGAAATATTGGGGTCATCATTATAATTATTACAATGGCAAGAGCCTTTCTAGGATATGTTCTCCCATGAGGACAAATAAGATTCTGGGGGGCTACTGTAATTACCAATCTTTTATCAGCAATTCCCTATATCGGCCCAGATATTGTGCAATGGCTTTGAGGAGGGTTTGCAGTAGATAACGCAACCCTAAATCGATTCTTCTCTCTTCATTTCTTACTCCCATTCTTACTAGTCGCAGCTTCCGCGGTTCATCTGCTATTCCTGCACCAAACTGGCTCCAATAACCCTTTAGGAATCAAGAGAGAACAAGCTCGTGTTAAATTTCACCCTTACTACACGACAAAAGATGCTTTAGGCTTCCTTATTGCATTATTACTCCTATCACTAATTGTTTTATTCTTCCCAGATGCACTTGCAGACCCTGATAATTTTATCCCAGCCAATCCGCTAGTAACTCCCGTCCATATTAAACCAGAATGGTACTTCTTATGGGCCTACGCAATCTTACGATCCATTCCTAACAAGCTAGGCGGGGTAGTAGCACTATTTTCTGCTCTTCTCATCCTATTTACCCTTCCTCTAGGACCTCAAACACCATCTCCTTTCTTCCCGCTAAACCAACTGCTATTCTGACTACTAGTAACTACATTTATAGTATTAACATGAATTGGAGGATGTCCCGTTGAAGCCCCATTTGAAGGAATTGGGCAAATTTTTACAGTTACCTACTTTTCACTATATATTATCACCCCTGCGTCTTCAGTAATCTGAAAACAAATCCTAAACGCGTAGGACCTTAAGTTAAAATAAACTAACAGCCTTCAAAGCTGTAAATAGAGACATCTAGGCCCTGATGCTCCCAGACATTTTTTCTGCCTTCGACCCAGCAACAAGCTCCCTGTTTCAAAACCTTTCAAGAACGGCATTCTGAGCCTTTCAGCTATCGATTCTATTAGTACTACAAACATCCATCTGACCAACACCAATTCGTCAAACATCCCTAATGTCCTACCCAATCCATATTATACACGGACAAATATCTCGCACTCTTGGGAAAAATCTAAAAGGGATAACAACTCTAGTCACCGCACTAATAACTATAATCATTCTAACCAACTTGATCGGCCTACTCCCATACGTCTTTAGAACATCAAGTCATCTGATTTTTTCTGTTACTATTGGCCTACCTCTCTGACTATCTTTAATTATGTCAGGAGTTACTTTTAACTTCAAAATATTCTTTGCTCACTTTGTTCCGAGAAGGGCACCAAACGCCCTTGCTCCAGCCCTAGTACTAATTGAGACCCTTAGATGTCTCATACGACCTATCACCCTATCTTTCCGGCTAGCCGCTAACATAAGAGCAGGTCACATTGTACTTACCCTCATTGGATCCTACGCAATACAAGCTATATTCTCCTCCCCATCTAGAACTATCTTATTAGTGTTTTTCCAAACATTATATATCTTCTTTGAATGAGGAATCTGTCTAATTCAAGCTTATATTTTCTGTTTATTGCTGTCATTATATGCTGATGAACACCCAGAAGAAAAATGGCAAGCCCCAAAGCTAGCAATACCTTCTTTTAAAAAATAATAGGCAAAAAGCAAGTTATGCAGTTTGATTTCGGCTCAAAAAGAGGGAACACTCCCTTTGCCTTATTAAAGTAGTTTAAAAAGAACCTTGAACTGTGACTTCAACAGTGCATAGCAATGCCTTTAATAATGACCCAGCCTTTCTCTCGATCAGCCTTTTCACTAATCTTTATAGCAATCCCAACTTTAATTCTCTCTTCAAGACTTATAATAAATAACTATAGAATTCTTATTGAATGAGAAATCAGAAATATCAATAGAACCCCTCTGTTACTCACTATAGTCATAGACCCCGTTGGAACTTTAACATCCGCGGCGGTTATATTTATTGCAGGAAACGTTTTATTATTTGCAAAGACCTATATGCAAGAAGAAACCTTTAAGTCCCGATTTAACAACTTAGTACTTCTCTTCGTACTGTCTATAAATATATTAATTTATCTTCCCCACCTTATTATTCTTCTTTTAGGGTGAGACGGACTAGGAATTATCTCATTTCTGCTTGTTATCTACTACCAGAGACCAAAAGCGTTAGGAACCGGAATAATTACTGCTTTAACAAATCGAATTGGGGATGCCATGCTCTTAGTAGCAATTGCACTTACTTTAAGACAAGCCCACTGAAACATCTTTAACTTTACGCAAGAATTTATTAATAGTCCTTACGTGGCACTATCAATTATAATTGCAGCTATAACAAAAAGAGCTCAAGTACCTTTCTCTAGATGGCTTCCAGCAGCTATAGCAGCCCCAACCCCAGTGTCTGCCCTAGTACACTCATCAACCCTAGTAACTGCTGGAGTTTTCCTATTAATTCGATTCTACCCCTTTCTCTCTTCATTTTATTGATTCGCTCCAGCCTTATTATTCACTAGAACCCTAACAATACTAATAGCAGGACTAAGAGCTATCCTAGAATGTGACCTTAAAAAAATTATTGCCCTCTCAACTCTCAGCCAACTAGGGGTAATAATAGCAGCATTAGGGCTAAACCAACCAAAATTCGCCCTATTCCACTTAATTACCCATGCGCTATTTAAGGCACTTCTTTTTGTCTGCGCAGGAACATTAATTCATTACCACCATCACACCCAAGACTTACGAACTATAGGAAACCTTCCGAACCAACTCCCCATCACTATATCCACTATATTTCTAGCTAACCTAGCCCTATGTGGATTTCCTTTCCTTGCTGGATTTTACTCAAAAGACCTAATTTTAGAATCAGCACTATTCTTTAATCACAGCCTTCTCATAATTCTATTAATTTTTCTAGCAACAATACTGACAGCAGTCTACTCCATACGAATAACCATAGCAAGACTAGTCAGACCAGCATATTCCTCACCTCTAATCAGGCTGGAAAATGAGACAAAAAGCCTAACTACCCCAGCTCTAAACTTATGTTTAGCCGCTATTGTAGGGGGAAGATTATTAAACTGAATGCTAATGACCCCATTAACCCCCTTCATTTTGTCTTCACAATATAAAATACTAACCCCCCTTGTAGTAACTCTCGGATTACTTATTGCCTACTTGATTGGAATGAAACCAAATTTCAATAAAAATATTACTCTTACCCCATCTAAAGAGGCTACCTTCAACATATGGTACCTGACCCCTCTTTCATCCCAATTCGTAATATCAAAACCAATGAAACTTGGATCACTAGTTCTAGCCCAAATAGACCAAGGATGACTAGAATCCCCTGCTCAAGGGGCATCCCAAACTCTCTCCCTCTCAGGCAGAAATGTTATAACCCTTCAAAACAACATTATAAACAAATATTTATTTATATCTTTTGTAGCCCTCACCACTCTAATTATTATAACATATCTAGATAGCTTAAATATAAAAGCATAACACTGAAGCTGTTAAGATAAGACAACTCTTTCTAGATACTACCCTATAGTTGATACCACAACGCAAGCCTGCAAAGCAAGAGGAGGGATTACTCCCTAGGGTTTATATATATATGGTGTAAAACAACACCTTACCTTTTCACGGTAAAAATATAGAAATTCTATTATATATAACACCT